TCTGTCAATCAGATATTATCCAAAGCAAATCCTTTTCGAATAGATCCTTACTCTACTCTATTTAGTATCTCATCAAAGTTGAATTTTATTCTAAGTTCATTAGAATAAGTTCTATTTTATCAAAAAATTTCCCTATATTTTTTGTTTGTTCACTACTTTATATATGTATACGTAATAAATAGAAAAAAACGTAATAAATAGAAAAAAGGGGTTCTGATAAACCTGGAAAAAATAGAAACTAAAGATAGTAATCTTTTACTAACGGGATCAAAAACCGGTTTTCTTTGACACAAGAAAGGAATTTTCCGCATTTCTCTCTTGTGTCAAAGAAAAGACTAAGAATAAGAAGGCGAATAATCCTTTGTTTTCTATTCTCCACTTACTTATCTTATGTTTAGTATCCAGTGAAATTTTAGATTTTATTTATTCTATTAGAATAGAAAACGATTGATCCATTCTATGACATTTCAATCTCACAAGAGTGACCTAGTGACACCACTCGAATTTGGCTTAAAAAAAAAGAAGGGATAAAGTCAAATAATCTTCTTCACAATATACATACTATGACTAGTAATGCGGTACAAATAATTCCCGATATCGACATCTGGAATAGAAACAAGCAAAAAGATTTTCATAATTTTGAATCATACATAATAGAATTGAATTGTCAAAACAAAAATTTGATTCTTTTTACGAATTTGATATTGTTACGAATTTGATATTGATTGGAAATCTGCGAATCTAGAAATTCATTTCGGACAATTGAACCTTCTCAAACTGTTTCTTCTTAAGAACCAAAAATATTTGTGCCAAAATAACAGATGCCAAGAAGAACAAAAGGCCTTGGACACGGAATGGATCTTGAAGTACTATTTCCGCATCTCCTTGACCAAATCCACCCACATTAGGATTACTCGTTAATGGCTGATCAAGTTTGATAGATTCGCCTTCGGAAACAAGAAGTTCTGGCCCTGGGGGAATAATATCAACCACTTGACGTTCATCTGACGCATTCGATATGGTTATTTCGTACCCCCCTTTTTCTTTTCGTATGATTTTACTTACTACACCAGCCCCTGTAGCATTATAAACTGTATTGTTACTCTTGCTCCCATCGGGATAAATCTGACCCCTTCCTCTGTTCCCGCCTACATATATGGGATATTTTAAGAAGTGAACATCTTTATTAGTAGCGGGGTCCGGTGAAAGAATAGGAAAGGTGACTTCACTATATTTCTGACCAGAAACAGGACCTATCACAAGAATATTTTTTTTATTGGGGCGATAGCTCTGAAAAGACAGATTGCCTATCTTTTCTTTCATCTCGGGCGAAATACGATCGGGGGGCGCTAATTCAAATCCCTCAGGTAAAATAAGAACAGCCCCCACATTCAAACCTCCCCTTTTACCATTAGCAAGAACTTGTTTAACTTGCATATCATAAGGAATTCGAACAACTGCTTCAAATACAGTATCAGGAAGTACCGCCTGTGGAACCTCAATATCCACGGGCTTATTAGCTAAATGGCAATTGGCACATACAATACGCCCGGTCGCTTCTCGTGGATTTTCATAACCCTGCTGTGCAAAAATGGGATATGCATTTGAAATGGATGTCCGAGCTATGATATATATCATCAGCGATACGGAAATAGATCGAATAATCTCTTTTTTTATCCAAGAAAAGGTGTTTTTAGTTTGCATGGTCCAATCATTGATCCCGAAAATTTCTACAATAAAATTAGGTAGGTCGCTTGTATAGTTCCCTATCCACAATTCTGCTATTTACTTTATTGAAATCATTTTACTGGAATATAAGGAGTAGGAGAAATCCCTGTAGGGTAGAAAGAGTAAGTACGTCTTCAAATGGAAATGCTTTGCTTATGTACCTTATGTTACAAAGTAACAAATATTCTAGTTGGATCAGTCATTCATTGAATGATAAATCACTACAAGTGATGGAGATACACGATTTAAATAACGGAAGATCCAATATTTAAAAATTGTATCCAGAATAACTGGAAAAGTAGAAACAAGACCCGATATAATTTGATCATTGTGAGCAAATCCAAAATCTTTGTAGACATAGCCAATCATTAGTTCCCAACCATGGGGCGAATGGAATCCGATACATAAATCAGTTAATAAAAGAATAGAAAAAGCTTTTATTGTGTCACTTAAGTTATATAGGAATTCTTGAACCCAAGAGTTAAGAATAGCAAGTTCTTCATTACCCAGAATAGAATAACCACTTAAAATAATGAAAGAGGTTATATTTGTCGATAAGTGCAAAATCATATGGATATGATCCTCATTGTGCATCTTGATCAATTGGATCGTTTCTTTGTGGATTCCTATACGAAGTGTTTGTAGATGTGTTTCCGGGTATTCTTTTATCATTTCGTCCAAGAGTAAGAGTTCTTCCAATTCTATGAATTTTTCTAGAATACTCTTTTCTTGAATATCAGTCAAAAAAGTTTCGGATTGCCTAGTATTCCACCAATTAGTAATCCAAAATTCAAGACTTTTATTAAATGAGAGAGAGATCCACCAGGGCAAAAATACTATAGATGTAAGATATAGAAGAGGAAGAAATGCTTTCTTTTTTGCCATTTTTTCATCTTTGAATTGTTAATGAACCCACCTCATTTATTGAATCTATGTGATCTACTATTTCTATTAACCCTAAGTTCTATTACATACAAGGCATCGGACCTATGAATCTATTCCCTGTTTTTTATTTGTGATTCAGTAGTTAGTCCTTGAATTTAGAAAGAATACAGAAATAGAATAAGAGCCCGTTTCAAATGAAGAAATAAGAAAAAATCTTGTTTCCAGATACCTCAATTGAATTGATCAAATTCGAAGCCCTTTTCGATGAATGCTTGAAAGAACCAATTCAAGCAAGTAATGAATATTATTCGGATTTTAAGCCAAAAAAACTCCCTTTGTCCTTTCTATCAAAAAAGAAAATCTTTCGAAAAAAAAAAATGGCCCGCTACCCACAGTTATAGTCCAGGAAAAATGGAGAGAGATTTATTAAAAATATTGTGATCTACCGATCATAAATTCAAAACCTAATGGAATGATCAAAAATGAGTGGCAAAACAAGACAGAAAAGTTATCCTTATAAGAATAAGAGATCCAAGCAATCCTTTGCCTTTGATCATTAAGAAAAACAAAAGAAAAGATAAAAAAAAAAAGAAAGGTCGATTGACAAAAGAAAGGAGAGAAAATTTACAAGATATGATCTATTTGTATCTAACCTATCAATTCATATTGAAAATAAAAAGATAAATCCTTTCTTCCGAAATGTTTTGATATACGAGATGAATCTATTATTTTATTTCGATTTGTTACTTTTACTTGTTTTTTACTAAATTGAGTTGAGTGGATTTCCATACGCATAAATTCTTTTTTATGCGTACAAAAAAAATTTCGTTTTATGGATGTTCCATATACGTATACTTTGGCTCGAATGAACGTTCTGAAAAAACTTTATTAAGCTATGCTATGCTGAAGAAAGAACAAAGAATTCTTGAATTTTTTCCCTGCCGCTGGGAAAGAATTTCTTCTTCAGTTCAAGTTCATTTCAAAATACTTCAATCGGTACGCGCAAGAAATAGGCCAATTCGGCGACTTTTTGCTCAATTTCACGCGGAGTCAAATTCTCATCAGTACGCGTCAAGGGAAGGGCTCCCTGTCCTTTGATTTCCATATAAAGGACACGACGAGCATAAATACCCTCTTTAACTTCGATTCGGATGGACTGAATATCTTTCATACGAAATCGTAGAAAGATGCGACGATTTTTTCCAGGAAATCCCCAACGAAAAATACACACTATTCCTTCTTTTCTATCGAATCGATCATAGCCACTACCTACATTCCACGAAATTGTGCACCACAAATAGGAACTAATAAAGAGACCTGCGATACCGTAGAAAGACATCACGATCCCTTGTGGAAAAAAAAGAATTTGTTGAGACGGAACTAAAGATATCAAATTCGTACCGAGATAACTGGAAGATCCAACTAATACGAATCCTAGTGAACCTAAAAAAAGGATAAAGGCCCAGCAGAAATTACCTATTTTTCGAGACCCCACTATAAGTTCTATCCATATATGTTCTGATCGACAACTCATAATAGATCCAGTTGCATTTTATTGGAATTGAGAAAATAGTCCAAATGAATTTGACTTTCGTTTTTTTTTGTTTCCGAAGTAACTCTCATCAACTAGCATCATTCGAATGTAACCCTTTAGGAGTAATTCATCTAATTGGTTAGGTCTAAAATAAGAATATCCCTTTTATATGATCTCCTATAGATATCCACATATAGATACATTGACTTTACATTTCATACATCCACCTCGATTCCGATCTATTTGAAAATTGCTATAATTTATTTACCCATATATTTACGCATACATAAGAGCTATGTTCGGGGGAAACCGCCATATTCTACTAAATAGATATCTGTGTTATCTATATTTAAGTCTTGAAAAAAAAATAGATAAGATTTGCACCTATCGAATCTAAAAAATCTTGTTTTTTTGAACATGAAGAGATAAAGAAGCCATTGCAATTGCCGGAAATACTAGGCCCACTAAAGGCACAAAGAAAGAGGGTAAGTTGTTAAGAGTTATCATAGAATGGGTACCTGGATTTAATATTTGTACCTGTTATTGTTAGAAAGATATCTTAGAATAATTAGAATTCGTATATAATTATATTGAGTATATCTAAGTGAGTATATATATTAAATAATAAGTGCAAGGAATGGATAATTAAATAAATGAGACTTATTCTTCTTTATCTTTCTACATGAAATATAGAAATATACGTATGATAATCTATTCTTGTCTTCAAATTCGAATTCCATTCGAATTTTGATTTTATTTAATAAATAAAGAGTTTCTTACAAATTCACGAAGGATTCGTTAGAATTCAATCCAACAACAGGATTCTTAGTCAAAATAGAGATTCTCGGAAGATATAGCAGAAAGAAAAGATACTCTATATCTATATTTTCTATATTTGAATTATATATACTATACATACAAAGCAAGAAGGAAAGATGACCTTCGGTTTATTTTATTTGCCCTGCCCAATTTGAATTTCGAAGAAGGAACCATTTTTTTTTATCTTGTTGATAGAGGTTTCCTAATTAATAATCAGTAATATCGGTATAAAAAAAAGAATTATCCGCACGATTCTTTCTACAATTTACAATTAAATATTAGGATTATGTCACCAAAGAAAAAAGAAATTCTTCCTTAGAATTTTTACTTTGATTCCGATAAACTACCTAATTGTTCGCTACAAATACAAAAATGTAACTAAATAAAATAAAAATAATTTGACTTAAGGCTCCACTTAACTTAATAAGTGAATTTTAATTCAAAGGAAAAAAAGCGTGAAGCTTAAATAACTCACTCAGAACACCCTTTAAAGGATTACGTGGTACGATTGGATCGAATAAGCCCTTATGGAATAAATATTCAGCCGCTTGTGAACCTTCAGGTACTATCTTATTCAATGTTTGTTCAATTACTCTTTTACCTGCGAATGCAATGTAAGCATTAGGTTCGGCAATAATAATATCCCCCAACATCCCAAAACTAGCCGTTACCCCACCAGTAGTAGGAGATGTAAGGATTGATACATAGAATAACTTTTTAGGGGATTGATAATCATATAAAGCAGCAGATATTTTAGCCATTTGCATCAAGCTCAAGCTTCCTTCTTGCATACGTGCTCCTCCGGAAGCACACACTAGAATCAGAGGTAAAAATTTATTGGTAGCATACTCGATCAAACGGGTAATTTTCTCGCCTACTACGGATCCCATACTACCCCCCATAAACTGAAAATCCATAACTCCAATTGCTATGGGAATACCGTTTAGTCGACCTGTGCCTGTTTGAACAGCATCGGTTAATCCTGTCTTTCTTTGATAAGAATCAATACGATCTTTATAAGGTTCCTCCTCCGAATGAAATTCAATAGGATCCAGAGAAAGCATGTCTTCATCCATAGGATCCCAAGTACCTGGATCAATCGAAAGTTCGATTCGATCTGAACTACTCATTTTCAAATGATATCCACATTGGTCACAAATATTCATTTTGGACTTCAAAAGTTTCTTATAATTTAATCCATAACAATTTTCGCATTGAACCCACAAATGCCTATATTTTTGAGTCAAATCGAAATCAGTAGAATTTTCTCTTCGAGTGAAATCAATACCATTCCTGCTAGTTCTTATACTGGAGCTCCCCCTTTCATTACTATTTCTACTTTCACCATAAATGTAACTATAAATGTAACTGCCACTGGAATTGTCACTACTACTAAAAATGGAACTCTCAATACAGATTTGAGAACCAAGATAAGAGTTAATGCAACTAGTAATGTGATTATTCCAACTGTATTTAGTATCATACATGGAACGATCACAGGGCGGATCGTCATTCTTAGATCCATTCTTCAGATAAGCATAAGTCCGATAACTAAAAAAAGAACTTTCTCGTTCACTCAGTAAAGAAGGATCATTGTCAATCTCAAAAATTGGATTAGTAATATCAAAATATATGGAATAAATATTCCTATTACTATCTCTAACTAAAAAGGTGTCATCAGAGAGAAAATTACGAACGTCCTTGACGCCCACTAAATGATTAGCATTACTGTAACTAGAACTTTCACTCCAACTATGAATCTTTTTATCCGTATCGTTTATAACCGGATCTTCACTTACACTGGTTTTTTCAATAGGATTACCAAACCTATCAATTGATTTACTTAGCCCACACCTGTATTCTAATTTTCCTTTATACAACATCGAATTGAACCACCATTTTTCCATAGAACTTTCTTGCCCCTATTTACGTGAAAATACAATAGATGAATAGTCATTCGATGAAAAATCATTTGAATATTTCATTTTCTATCGGAATAAGCATAGAGATCCAATCACTAGATCATTAACTAATAAAATAAGGAATGAGTATTGAAAAAAAGGATTTTCTTTTGTTTTGTGAGAACCCGGAGTATTACTTCACTATAACTATATATATATATGATGGAACTCTTTTTTATTATAGAATATTCGAAATCTTTTTTTTAATTCGAAATTGAAATAGCGATTTCCTTCCTTCATCTTGTGTCAAATTCGCATCGAAAAAAAAGAAATATTTGTTCTCTTTTATCAATAACTTTTTTCGTAAAATCTCGTCTATTCCAACACGGAACGAAAAGGACAATATACAGGATGGGTAGAAGAGGTTGTGATACTTGACTCCATTCATGATCCAAAACTAAGGGATTAAAAGAATACACCAATCCTAAAGATCCATAAGATTAATTGTGGATCCAACACAACAAACAAGAGCAAACAATAGAAGCATTTGAATTGTTTATTTCGTTATGTTTTTTTTTTTATCTTGTATATCTAGATAAATATATCTATATATGAGATAGATAGAATAAATAG